GTATAAGTCAATCCAAGATGCCTCATCATCTCCAGGAAGTAAAAATGGTACCTTAGGAACACCAATTGGCATAAAATAACACATGAATTTTTCCTATGTATAAAATCGAAATAGCTGCCGTTGTCTATACTGGGTTTGCTTTGGCGTGAGAACGTAATCTGCATTCACTGATATAAACAACCATATCCAATAGAAACACTCATATAAAATAAAGTAACCCTCCACTACCATTGCATATTGTTACTTATCGGATATAGAATAGATCTGCTTCTTTTTGTTCCTACGAATAGAATTCTTCCTTTGTTAGGAAAAAACTAGAACAAATATGAATTCTTTATGCGGGATAATTTACTGAAAGGGGAGAGTCCATAGTATTATTTTTTACAGTGCAATAAAGTTACATAGTGTCTATTTTTTGTTGATATAAGAGGTATTTTCATGGGTTTGCCTTGGTATCGTGTTCATACCGTTGTATTAAATGATCCCGGCCGTTTACTTTCTGTCCATATAATGCATACAGCTCTGGTTGCTGGTTGGGCCGGTTCGATGGCTCTATATGAATTAGCAGTTTTTGATCCCTCTGACCCGGTTCTTGATCCAATGTGGAGACAGGGTATGTTCGTTATACCCTTCATGACTCGTTTAGGAATAACCAATTCGTGGGGTGGTTGGAATATCACAGGAGGGACTATAACGAATCCGGGTATTTGGAGTTACGAAGGTGTGGCCGGGGCACATATTGTGTTTTCGGGCTTGTGCTTTTTGGCGGCTATCTGGCATTGGGTTTATTGGGATCTAGAAATCTTTTGTGATGAACGTACTGGAAAACCTTCTTTGGATTTGCCAAAAATCTTTGGAATTCATTTATTTCTTGCAGGGGTAGCTTGTTTTGGTTTTGGTGCATTTCACGTAACAGGATTGTTTGGTCCTGGAATATGGGTGTCTGATCCTTATGGACTAACAGGAAGGGTACAATCCGTAAATCCCGCATGGGGTGTGGACGGTTTTGATCCTTTTGTTCCTGGGGGAATAGCCTCTCATCATATTGCAGCAGGAACATTGGGTATACTAGCGGGCCTTTTCCATCTTAGTGTGCGTCCACCTCAACGTCTATACAAAGGATTGCGTATGGGAAATATTGAAACCGTCCTTTCCAGTAGTATCGCTGCTGTCTTTTTTGCAGCTTTTGTTGTTGCTGGAACTATGTGGTATGGCTCAGCAACTACCCCCATTGAATTATTTGGTCCCACTCGTTATCAATGGGATCAGGGATACTTCCAGCAAGAAATATATCGAAGAGTTGGTGCTGGGCTAGCCGAAAATCAAAGTTTATCGGACGCTTGGTCTAAAATTCCTGAAAAATTAGCTTTTTATGATTACATCGGCAATAATCCGGCAAAAGGGGGACTGTTTAGAGCGGGCTCCATGGACAATGGAGATGGAATAGCCGTCGGTTGGTTAGGACATCCTATCTTTAAAGACAAAGAGGGGCGTGAACTTTTTGTACGTCGTATGCCTACTTTTTTTGAAACATTTCCGGTTGTTTTGGTAGACGGAGACGGAATTGTTAGAGCTGATGTTCCTTTTCGAAGAGCAGAATCAAAGTATAGTGTCGAACAAGTAGGTGTAACTGTTGAATTCTATGGTGGCGAACTCAATGGAGTCAGTTATAGTGATCCTGCTACTGTGAAAAAATATGCTAGACGTGCTCAATTGGGTGAAATTTTTGAATTAGATCGTGCTACTTTAAAATCGGATGGTGTTTTTCGTAGCAGTCCAAGGGGTTGGTTTACTTTTGGACATGCTTCGTTTGCTCTGCTTTTCTTTTTCGGACACATTTGGCATGGTGCTAGAACCTTGTTCAGAGATGTTTTTGCTGGTATCGATCCAGATTTGGATGCTCAAGTAGAATTTGGAGCATTCCAAAAACTTGGAGATCCAACTACAAAAAAACAGGTAGTCTGATAGAAAGAACATTCGTTTGTTCCTTTTAGATTCGACTTTTTTTTGTTGTGATTTGAATTTGATATAGGGAACTGCATAACTCTTGATTTGAATCATTGCATTTTGTTTTACTCTTGTTCTTTCTTTTTCTTTATCCAGGAGATAATCCCCAAAACAGGTATGAAAGCTATAATTGTAAACCACGATCAAATCTATGGAAGCATTGGTTTATACATTCCTCTTAGTCTCGACTTTAGGAATCATTTTTTTCGCTATCTTTTTTAGAGAACCCCCTATAGTTCCAACTAAAAAGGTGAAATGATTTTTCATTATCTCAATTGAAGTAATGAGCCCCAATATTACGATATTGGAGGCTCATTACTTCAACTAGTCCCCATGTTCTTCGAATGGATCTCGTAGTTGTTGAGAGGGTTGCCCAAAAGCAGTATATAAGGCATACCCAGTAAAACTTACAATTAAACCAGATATAGAGATGGCAATTAGGGTTGCTGTTTCCATTATTATATAATATCAAGACCACAATGGATCTGGATCT